TTCTGAAATCAAGGAAAGATATTGAAAAATAGATTTTGAAATAAACTTTGTAGAAGAAAAAAATAGCGATTTATTCCTATGGAGCATCCAGTAACAAGAAGATAAAATCGTAAATATCGATAAATTCTTGCTTTGCGTGGTCTAAGGAAATAAAAAGAAATCTGCTTATACAATTTCATCTATATCGAATTTAAATATCAGAATAGCTGATATAGTCATCATTCAATGGGTCAGGTCCACTTACTTTTTCTTTATTTAGAATTTGATAGTGGGTGTGATAAGAACATTGGAGAAATAAGAACACCTTGGTTTGTCGATTAATAATAGGAATTGGATATATAGAGTATTATAGAATATTTCTGTTATGTCCCAGGACAAAAAATTTGTGAATAATGAGACATGAGGAGGACTACTATGTCACTACAGGTGGACTACTCCTAATACGTGCAATTAGTCATTTTGCTAATCAATAAATGTTCAACTTCCTAACTTAACTATAAGTCAGAATAATCAGAATTCATTATAATGGTGGTTATCCTTTTCTTTTTAGAAAAAATAATAGAGATATTTTCCGCTGAAAAACGAAGGCTAAAACTTGAGTTTAGTGGAAAAAAAGCCCTTTATCGGATTTGAACCGATGACTTACGCCTTACCATGGCGTTACTCTACCACTGAGTTAAAAGGGCCGTTTTATTCAATTCATGAATTAGCCATTTTTATTTTCCATTATGAGTCTACTGCATGTATGTATATATGTATATGTACATAATATATACGTATATGCATAGGAGTTCATTCAGCAACAATAAATTGGATTTACTCCAAAACAAAAGTAGATAAGATTATTATTTTGAATTAAAAAAAAAATGCATTTTTGATAAAAAATAATGCAGTAAATTGTTTCAAGACAGCCCCCACTTATTTACTTTTACTGACCCGTCAGAACAACATCCACTTGAATGAAAAATGTACTAATCCGACATCGACATAGATTCAGGATATTTTCATGAATCATGTGATGGGTAGATTAGTACCCTGAACCGAATTCTTATAAAATAAAAGAGAAAATTGCTATCCTTTTTGCATTTTCTGGCTTAGTGTGAGATAGCGATAGGCATATTTTATCGGAACACTAAATGAAGCAATGAGTTCAAATTGAAGAAAATAAATTTGAATTTGACTCTTTTTTCTGTTTTCTGTCAGACCAATCAAATCACTGCCTGAACTGAAGGAATCCTATACCTCCTTTCGTTATTCGTTATAAATAGTATGGGATGGTTCATTCATGAATCATCAAATCAAAAAAAAAATTCTATAAAATCATAACATAAAAGTAGGAAAGACTTTTTGGATCTAGTCATACCATTAGACTATATTGACAATTCCAAAAAACTGCTCATACTATCATCATAGTATGATGACGGTCGGGCGTATATGCCCCTATCGTCTAGTGGTTCAGGACATCTCTCTTTCAAGGAGGCAGCGGGGATTCGACTTCCCCTGGGGGTAGGGTACTATGAAAGGAAGTTGATCATAGATTATCAATAAGCCTAGAATGAATTCTTCCTGGGTCGATGCCCGAGCGGTTAATGGGGACGGACTGTAAATTCGTTGGCAATATGTCTACGCTGGTTCAAATCCAGCTCGGCCCAATAATTCACCGCTCCATGAATATGATATAACCAATTTGTCTTCCATAAACGGAAATGCCTAATCCGTAGAAATAAAGAGAAAGAGTCAATTTTTTTTTCTCTATCCCTATTTTTCTCTTTCTGATCTTTCTAAGGATCTAGTTCATGATACTTTACTTAATTAAGTAAAGTATCATGAAAAGCAAACAAAAAAGTTTAGTTCTTTTTTCTCATTGAAAGGTTGATTATCCACTTTTGGCAGTAAAATAATTATTGGTTACTAGTAATCCGTGTCACTCTCACTATAGCCCATATTATATGTGGATATGATATCAGTATATTATTCCTGTCTTTTTTACAATACGACGACTAGGACTAGAATGTTCTTATGATTACATTAAGAATATGTAACATTAAGAATATGTATGCCATACACCTCGCTGGGATTGTAGTTCAATTGGTCAGAGCACCGCCCTGTCAAGGCGGAAGCTGCGGGTTCGAGCCCCGTCAGTCCCGAACTAGGATCCGGTGAATTTATCAATTCATCTCTCTCTTTTCACGGAAAAGGGGGACAGGAAGCAAGATCTAATCCCCAGTGGGGATCCTTATTTCTTTTGTTTTTTATTTCGCATTTATCATCACACAAATACAGATACGGGAATTTCAAATCTTTCCACTACCCCCGATTGATAAAGGAGAGACATATCATATGTACATTAGTACAATCGGTGGTATTACTATATTCAGTATTTTAAGAGATACCATCCTCGTCTTACTTTCTTTTTCGATTGTTCTTGATCAATGAAATGGAGTAGAGTGATCCTATTTTATCAGGAGTACATACACAAATTGTATTCGTTTATTGTACGATGGACAATGAACTTAACATAATTACCTCGACAGAGTACTTTTCAGGTTAAACCGTACCCTTTCCAATTCTGACTTTGTTTGTGTATCCTCAATGACTAATTGTAAACAATCTATCTCATTCTCATTCAAACTGCAGACATCATTTTTGATGTATGCGTTCCAGTACAAATAAATACAAGAAAGAGGATACTAATAAAATAAAAGAAAAGACCAAGCAAGGACCCTTTTCAGTAAATTTGTTGGAATATTTGATCTTTTTTATTTAATCCCCTTTTTTTTCCATTTCACCTCGTTTGGGTCTGTGTGTGACCCATAGAATACCGGTCATATAATACCTGATAATTGTAATCATATAATACCTCATAATTGTAAGTATAATACACAGGAAGGAGAGTTGTATAAGATAAGGAAGACAGTAGGTTATAGAAAAGAAAAAGTGGAAGAGGATGAAAAATGCAATGGGATTCCTGATCCAATAAAAAATCCCATTTCGGAATTAGTATGGATAAAGGATCTTCCTATGTTATACTATTCAATTCTCGACGATGAATCGATTTGATAGATCAGATATTGTTATTCATAATATTGATCCGATTCAGTATCATCAGGATCAATTCATCCCAACGAATTTACAGGAGTTAAATTTCTCATCTCTATGGGATTACATCCCGAGTTATTGCGAAGAAAAAAAAAAGAAATAATGAAATTATGGAAGTCAATATTCTCGCATTTATTGCTACTACACTGTTCATTCTAGTTCCTACTGCTTTTTTACTTATTATCTACGTAAAAACAGTCAGTCAAAATGATTAATTTGAATCCGAATTATTAGTTCTTATCAATCCTTTTTTCACTGATTGAAGAAATGAAAGAAAGGGATTAAAAGAAAATTCCAAGTCTTAAATGAAATGATCTGGTTGGAATCATAAAGTGTGGTAGAAAGGACTATATATAGTCCTTTCTACCACACTTTAGAGTATTTTATATTATCTAATATTGTATACAATGATATTATCATATATAGTTGTATTGTATACAGATATAGACTTTATCTAAATGGAGGGTTTATATAGATCAATTTACAATATGTATGTATATGATGTATTAGATGTACATCTAATCTAAATAGTAGACTAGTACATCGAAATAGCAGTCTAATTCTATTTCTTTTTTTCGCTACATCCACTCGATTTCGATCAACCCAAAATAATCGAAGGCCAATTCTTCTAATTCCTAGGTTTCTTATAATTTTATATATAGGTTCCGGGATCCATCGAAAGAATCAATAGAGGAAGAATAGTATGGGAATATACTATAGCAAAAGAAAACAAAACCAAGGAATTTTTTTTTTGATTTCCCATCCCAAGAAGTCATTGATTGAGCCATTAACAGATCATTTACGAAGTTCTATGGTAACTTCTTCAGATTTTGAAAGGAAGTAGATTAGTAAAGGGGACTCGGACCATTTTTCATGCTTAAACATGACATGAGATGAGTCAAAAAAGCATAAAAAAATCTCTAGGAGTCTAAAATGTTAAATGTGTGATATGTGGTGGATCGCTCAGCGGAAGAAAGATCTAATTTTATTATGTGTAGAACCTCTTTGGACAACCACTAGTCACTTCCAGTAGAAAGTAAGTATCGTCGTAATCTAATAGCAGAACGATTTGTTCTTAGAACAGTGAAAGTAAAGAAAGAGAGAAACAAATAAAGAAAAAACTGGGGATTGGTTTTTTCTCATTGTAATATCCATAATTCTGGTAAGAACTGGTTTATCCAAATAGAATATTTAGAAGGAATTCGGTTGGAAAAAATTTCCTATCATGCGTAGATTTGAGTTTTGAAATACAACTAAACTATAGTAATCATTCATTGTTTGATCGAATGGTTATTATTCATTATTGTATTTTCTTATTCATTATTGTCTTTCCAGTAGAATTTTGAAAGAGAGACAAGCTTTTTTAAAATAAAGCTTCGCAAAACGATCAATGCAAAATGATCAATTAAACAATTGATACAATTCGATTACTCAATCGATTACTCAATCAATTATTAATATACCTAGAGTCCACTCCTTCCCCATACTACGAGTGAAAGGGAAAATGTAAAGACTACCATTAAAGCAGCCCAAGCGAGACTTACTATATCCATGTGAATTATATCTCCTATTTCTATGAAGGAATTATTCCATTATTGATCAATAATCATAGTAGAATCAATGGCGCAGAGTCAAAATAGGATTCTGACTTAAGGCTATTGATGAACCAATTCAATGAATCCACTTGTAACGGATTCTTTATAGGATTTCTGGTAGAACTGGGAAGTATTAAGTAAAAATACGATACACACACCTTTTCCTTGAAAATAGCAAAGGAATGCTCCTAATGGAACATGTGGGAATAGTAAGACCTATTGTTTGTTTTGTTACCTTTCTTTCATAAGCAAAAAATATCAAAAAAAATATACCATCAAGATAGATAACTATCTATTGGATACCTA